CTACATATGAGTCAGATTCCTTGGATACTTCGAAAAGTATTTGTTTACTTGTGTTTAAATCTTGTCGATTCTACTAGAAATTCTATAATTAAGAATAACTCATTATAAGATAAGTGGATTTTTTAGAGTAGTTCATCAATGGTGACCAAATATCTCTCCCTTTTTTTGACTCTGCACCAGTGATTTCACTATTATTAGTGAACAATAATGGAAAAGTTTCTTCATATTCATAGAAATAGGGGACAGAATTCACATGGATATAGTAAGTCTCGCATGGGCTGGTTTAATGGTAGTTTTTACATTTTCCCTCTCTCTCGTAGTGTGGGGAAGAAGTGGACTCTAGAAGTACTCCTAATTGCGATAATAATCAAACTCTATCAACCTGTATCAATTGTTTTAGTTTTCTAGACCGGCCGGCAATTTTTTTTAAGATTTTTTTTTAGAAATTGGATTTATGTTTTGTTTTATTGACTCATTTGATATTTTTATATCAGGGTTTACACCGTTAACCATTCATGGGATAACCCCTTTTCGAAATCTCAAGAGGTTTCCATCGAATTCGGATTATCCGTATTAAATGGATCAAACAAACAAATGAAATTTAGAAAGTATGTACATACATTTCATATTCTATTTCATTTATATTTACATTTATAAAGAAAAAGAGAGATATGGGTGGATTCCTTTATATTAAGATATTTCACTTGTATCTTTATACATTACAATAACCATAATGGCTAGTATGGTAGAAAGAGATCTCTTTCTACCATACTAGCGGGCCCCTTAGGATACTACTGAATCTAATGCATTCCTTTCATTTAAGACGAGAAATTGACATCTTTTTTTTTCATTGATAGTCAAATTGTATTCAAATTAATTATTTTGACTAACCGTTTTTACGTAAATTATAAGCAAAAAAGCAGTAGGAACGAGAATGAAGAGTGCAGTAGCAATAAATGCAAGAATATTGACTTCCATAATTTAATCGTTTATTATTTATTTTTTTTCTTTGGAATACCTCGGGATTTAATCCCATAGAGATGAGAAATCTTTCGCTTGTAAACTCACTCAGATTAATTATATTTCGATGATATCGAATGAAAGAAATATCATGAATAACAATATCGGAACTATCAAATCGATTCATCGTCAAGAATTTAATAGTATAACATAGGAAGATCTTTTATCCACACCGAATACATAATGAGATTCCTGATCCAATAAAAAAATATTTCTTTATTATTCTTTTTCACCGCTTTCTTTTCTACAACCTAGTACTTTACTTTCCTTGTACAATCATCTGATGAAATATCCTAAAAAACCTTTTCGACTTCGATTGTTTACAAAAAGAGTTTCTAAAGAACCTTAACTAAACAATAGAAATCAAATAGAGAAAACAAGTACGAAATTTCAAATTGAAATTTAAAAAATTTTGTAAGGGTCTATGATCTTTTTGGAAAACAAAGGAAATGTGATAAAGACGAGTCCCGGTAAAAAAAGTAAAATATTCCAAAAAATGAACTATTTAAATTTTCTTACGAGTTTTTCTTCGACATCGACTCTAATCTTTAAAAAGAGCATATTCATTAGGGAAGACTAATTTGATCTTTATTTTTTAAATATCCTCTTTCCTTAGTTGGATTCGAACTATTTTCACTTCCTTGACTTCATAGAAACCAAAGTATATATAGGTACTCTTGGCAAACGTATTATACGCTATCCTATTTCATTTTCCTACACGAGTTAATGGGAGATTAATTGACAAAAAGAAGAAACCCCTTACAGTATCTCGTTCTTGAAGTGTTGAATGTTCTGAATAATTGTAATTATACTAATTTACATATGTCTCTAAAGTGGTGCTATAGAAATACCCCTTTCTTTTACTTGATGAAAAAAAAAAATAAAACAAAAAGATAACCGAAACCATTTTGATCCCCTTGCCCAGAAACAAAAAGGGGAGTTTATGTCTTTTTTTTTTTATTGAATCCGCCGGGACTGACGGGGCTCGAACCCGCAGCTTCCGCCTTGACAGGGCGGTGCTCTGACCAATTGAACTACAATCCCATGGAAATCAAGCGGGTAGCTTACATATTCCTTCTTATGATTTCATTTTAATCATTTCAATTTTCGATTCAAATTAGTGTTTTGTAACAAAGAAAGTCACAAGTAATATATTGATATCTATATGGATATCACTTTAATGATAGCAAGGCAGATTACTGGTAATCCTTGCATTATTATAAAATCGATTGATAATCTATTTTTTATTGTAATTTTTATTGTAAAAAAAAAAAAAAACGATTATTTTCTCGACTCTGTTCATTAAAGTTTATATTTAATGAATCCATCTCGGGATCCTTAGCAAGATCAAGATCGGAATTTTTTATGGAAACAAAAAGTAACGAGACACAAAAAATAAAGAAAAAAGTCAAATCGAAATATACCCAGAAATTTGACTTTTTTTTCTTACCCTTCTCTGTAATTTATGCAAAACAAAAAG